TTTTTTGAAACAAATTAATATCAATTAGTTCTGTATCAATTTGAAGTTTCTTATTACTTACGTAAAAAATTCGATTCAAATCCAAGAATAATTAAATAATAAAGATTTGATAGTTAATGGTTCAATTTGTCCTGAGTTAGTTATTGTTTTATGAAAAAAATGAAAAAAAAAACTTCATTTTTAAGTTCACTAGATTAAATAGAAATAAGAGAGGAGGTTTTTAGGCATTGTGTCTTTGGAGATACTTTACGATCAAGTGAAAGTCTAAATACAATCAAAACAAATTATTTTCGGAAAGGTATTAAGAAAAAATGGAATCCAAGGAGGAAATACAATAAAAAAAGTTTAGTAATCTTCCAGAGGAGAAAAGAAAAGTGTTCGTCTAGTTTATCTCATTTTGGCGGCATGGCCGAGTGGTAAGGCGGGGGACTGCAAATCCTTTTTCCCCAGTTCAAATCCGGGTGTCGCCTGATCAACACAAGACTTAAAATTCCGTATTATGTTAGGCCGATATATAACTCAATGAATTTTTGCCTTCACAGACACAAAATAATTGTTGATACTTGCTTGATTCTGAGCATCCGTTGCTTCTCAAAACTCAGCGTTAAGTCCTTGCGTCTAAGAGTCAAGATTCTAGTGGAAAATTTTTTTGAAGGACTTCAAATACAATATAGTGTCTACTGACTGCATCTTATCAATCTTAGCTTAAATTGAACAAATTGAACTAAGTTGGACAGGCAAGCGAATTAGTGGGTGTGAAAAGAGCAGGAAAATACTTTGGATACAGACTCATGAAAGTCTATAAATGCGTAGACATTCAATCCATATTAGATTGAATGGGTAATTGGCTTTTTTCTAAAAAAGTGCAAAAAAAAAAAAAAAGACTTTTTTCAGTAACCTGTAGCCAAGAATGAAATAGGCTATCCCTGGGGCAAGAGCGACTACTAAAAATGAAATCAAATAGGAAAGAAAGGTATAAACGATTGATCCTCATTCCATATTGAAGATGTCTTTTACTTATGACAGTCAACAAAAGAAACAATATATTTTATTATCTATCTGTTCAATTAATAGTATTTCCTTACTACTTCTAAGAATGGAAGCGCCTCTTTTGTGTGGAATTAATGTTTACCGGTTCTACTATATAAAAAATAGAAAACCTTGTTCGAAGTATATTTAGTGTATTGATTTATCAAGAGTCTTGGGTCAGAATCCTTTTTGACTGTTCACTATTGATCCACTATTATTAGGGAACAATAATTCCTTCATATGTATCGAAATAGGGGACATCATTCACATGGATATAGTAAGTCTTGCTTGGGCTGGTTTAATGGTAGTCTTTACATTTTCCCTTTCACTAGTAGTATGGGGACGAAGTGGACTCTAAGTACTTTTAATTAAGTTGATGAATCAAACTTTATGAATTGTTTTCTAGATAGTTCTGTAAAGTGCTTTAAATTATTATCTCTTTTTATTTAATTCAACCATCTTGAGTTGAAAGTTCCATTGTAGTCGGGTCTGGTATAGTAATGTACTATATGAATAATACCCTTTTTTCAATCAAACAGGTATTTCAACGATTCTACTGATTGTATTCCGAAAGTAAAAGGGAGACAGAAAGAGAGTCCAATCGAATTCTTCCTAAACTTATAAACCAACCAACTTTTACCACATATAGATGACAATGAGTAAGAGCGGATCCCCCCCTCCCCCCCCTTTTTTTTTTCTTTTTACTTCAGTGATTTTAATTGATTTGATTCTTTCGATGTATATCAGGATTCCTAGTTCATATTTGAACTAAAAAAAACGAAAAAATTAACTCGAACGGGAAGACTAAGAGTTGTCTTTTGCTTTTTTGAGCTTGATTGGAATCAATATAAATCAAATGGATGAAACAAAGAATTCGAATCGGGTTAAGATTACATATACCTAATTCCTATCGCATATCTGAGATCTGAAGATCCATATTTTGCGTAATCGATATTAATCAATCCGAAGAATCCAACTTTCTATACTTCACTAAGAGAAAAAGTATGGTAGAAAGAAATATATTAATCTTTCTACCATACTATGAGGTCTCAGAGAATACGGCTGATTGTCGTTCGCTCATTTCATTAAGAATCAAAACGCGGAGCTTTTATTTATTCAATCATTAAGTTAAGACGAACTAAGAAGACAAGTTTCATTCAAATTAATTTTTTTGACTTACGGTTTTTACATATATGATAAGTAAAAAGGCAGTAGGAACTAAAATGAACAGTGCAGTAGCAATAAATGCAAGAATATTTACTTCCATAATATCATTATTTCTTTTTTTATTTCACAATAACTCGGGATTTAATCCCATAGAGATGAGCAATCAATCTTTCGCCGGTAAATTCAACGAGATGAATTACCTCGGGATGATATTGAATCAAATCAATATGATGAATTAAGAAGATCTGAGCTATCAAATGGATTTATCGTCAAGAATTGAATAGTATAACATAGGAGGGTCCTT